ATAGAATCTATTAATTAATAGAATTATTATATAGTAATTCTACTAATTAAGTTATAATCTTATAATTAAGTTATAATCTTATTCGATATTTATTATATATATATATATATTTGAATGCGAAAATATAGAATTTAGATAATTTGAAAAAAAAAAATTAATTAATAAATAATTGTAAATTAACGGAATGATTAATTGATTAATTATATCTATTCGATTAGATATGGCTATTACTGAAATTTGAAATACTAAATTACCCTTTGTCGTTGTCATTTTTTTTATGATCCGCCCTAAGAAAAGGATATGAAGAGAAAAGGGCAATCCAGACCATAATAAAACATTCCTAGGGTTTCATTTGGAAAGGGGAAACCTAAGAGGAAAAAAATAAAAGAATCGACCGTTCAAGTATTCAAAATTGCACACTAAAAATGATAGGAATAGGGACATATATATATAATATACATATATATTATAATAGATATATGTTATGCGATATATATCTATATTGAATTTCTAGTTGGACCAACTACGGTCTCCAATAAACATGAAAGAAGATAGATACGAAATCAAATCGGAGAAACCACTTTTCAATACAGGAATCGATATCTAATGAATTCAACGGTTTTAGCATAATCATAATAGAAATGGAAATGAACAAAAAGAGTAAACGGCATCATGATGTGTGTGATCCTAATCGCATCACAAAAAAAGGGGGATATGGCGAAATTGGTAGACGCTACGGACTTAATTGGATTGAGCCTTGGTATGGAAACCTACCAAGTGATAACTTTCAAATTCAGAGAAACCCTGGAATTAAAAATGGGCAATCCTGAGCCAAATCCCGTGTTATGAAAACAAACAAGGGTTTCATAAAGCGAGAATAAATAAAGGATAGGTGCAGAGACTCAATGGAAGCTGTTCTAACAAATGGAGTTGGCTGCATTGTGTTCATAAAGGAATCCTTCCATCGAAACTTCCGAAAAGATGAAAGATAAACCTATATACATATGTATACTTACGGATGTATACTTACTGAAATACTATCGCCAAATGATTAAAAATGATTAATGACGACTCCAACTGGTTCTATAATTTTTTTCTATCTATTTCTATGAATATGATAGAAAAAAAAAGAATTAAATATTCAGTGATCAAAACATTCACTCCATCATAGTCTGATAAATCTTTTTATTTTGAAGAATTTTTTAATCGGATTAAGAATAAAGATAGAGTCCCATTTTACATGTCAATATCGACAACAAAGAAATTTATAGTAAGAGGAAAATCCGTCGATTTTAGAAATCGTGAGGGTTCAAGTCCCTCTATCCCCAAAAAGAACTGGTTGCCTCCCTAATTATTTATCTTCTCCTTTTGTTAGTGACTCAAAATTGTTTATAGTTCTTAGTCATTCTCACTCTACTATTTCACAAACCGATCTGAGCGGAAATTTTTTTTATTATCACATCATAAGCCTTGTATGTGATATATATCATACGTGTACAAATGAGCATCTTTGAATAATTTAATAAAATTAAATAATTAACAATCCATATCATTATTTGTATTATTTGTACTGTATTGAAACTTACAAAGTTTTCTTTTTGAAAATACAAGAAATTCTACCAGGGCCTGGATATTACTTTGTAATATCTTTTCATTTTTTTAATTGACATAGACCCAAGTCCTATATTAAAATAAAATGAGGATGATGCGTCGTGAATGGTCGGGATAGCTCAGCTGGTAGAGCAGAGGACTGAAAATCCTCGTGTCACCAGTTCAAATCTGGTTCCTGGCACATGAGTAATTTGTATAAGTATCTATTTTACAAATTAATTGATATGGGTCGACATACATATTCAGTGTTCTAGTTATAGATCATGATACATACTTATCCATCTAAGTGTCGGAGCCCCTTACTAATTAAGTTTTATGTATCTAAAACGGGTAAAAGAAACGATGGATATTGTGTATTTTTTGTATTTCGTGTATTTTTTGTATTTCAAAGTATACAAAAGAAACGAATTCCATTTTGTTTCTTCTTACTTTTTTATTTGTTCGTGTCTCTGCCAGTAAAAAAAATGTTATGACTTCATACATAGTCGAAAGTGTAAATTTCAATTGTTTAGTTGAAAGACCAAAAAGCAGAGTCTAGGTGAGGGACGTGAATAGCCAAGATTGATCTTAGATACAGTACAAATAGAATATTATTTCATTCTATTTTTCATATTCTATTTCTTTATTTCTTCCTATGTTACTTTCTAGAGCCCTTCTAAGTGATGTGCGCGGTACATAGTTCATGATGTGGAACTGTTTTAATTTCATCCTATTGGCTCGGCTCATCCAAAAAAGTATCTTCAAAATTTGATAATTTCAATGAACCCTCTAATTTTTTTTTAGCCCACCTAATGAATGAAACGTCAATTACTCTGTTTGGTCTATAAGAAAACGTCCAAATATTCTTTTAATACCTGGGGTTGGAGAAATGAATATTTGTTTCTGATTA